CATATGTCCCCGCCTAGGAAGACTTCTTCTACCGTTCTTCCACGGAAAATGAGGAGAGGAAAAGCATGAGAATCAGTTGCCCTTTTGCTAAATAATGAAAGGGGCACACGGTCCGCACATTGACCACCCTCGAAAGAAAGACTCTGACCCCTCTTGTTAGCTTCTTAAGAGGCAAAGACTTCGACTCCTAGGCTTGAACGATATTGGCCCATTCTATAGAAGAATCTCACGAGAACCCCGCCCGCCTCATGGCTGATTTCTCATTTGAGGCTTTCTACTCGTCTTTCTCTTTAAGGAGATCGGTCTTCTAGAGCTTCACTTCAAAACATGTACCGATAAGACCCTGGGCTTAACCCACACCCGGGAATGCTGGTAATGTACGCCCGCTGGCCTCGTTCTTTCATTCAATAAATTGTGAGCCAATAGATCATCTTTCTTACGGATGAGGGATTTCATGGTCTAATACGGATGAGAACTCCTAGCCGATAGCCCAGAGATCTTTCCTAAGCGGATATCCCCGAATTCATTCATTACAGTAAGAAAGAGATTTTCTTTGACAAACTACGTACCAAACAAAGGTGGCGAAGTGGCCAGGGAAGAGCAGCCTTCCTGACACAGGCAACAGAATGCGCGCTTGGACGAAGAATCCCTATTCTATCTATGAATGGAAAATAGAAGGAAGAATTCCGCTTAGAAATGTAATGTGTTAAGCATGAGGAATATCCACCTATCCCAGGGATTTGAGCCTACCGCCTAAAGCCTTTAAACCTTCCCCTCTCTGTCACTAGTCTAGTCCTTCTATTCTTTCTCAATAATTCCACTCCAAAAGCTTCGCTTAAGCGACTACATACCTTAGAGAAGGGGAATAAAAGAAGTGCTTCCGTTTAGCTCTTCCTTCCTGGACGGTAGGAGCTTCTACCTTTATTTAATAGGTATCATCTTATTTAGACTGACTTACATCTGCCTACGACTCTCAAGCAACGAAAGGAGACAGTGAGTGGTAGAAGCAGTTCAATTGGTATGAGACGAGGCAATGGCCTATGATTAGCCCATAGATCTTCCTATTCCTATCCTAAGGGGATATCTCCGAATTTCTCTATTGAAGAGAGACCGGACTTTCTGCCTTCCACTGATAAGCAACGAAAGGTATGTAGTCGCTTAAGCGAAGCTTTTAAGGAGCTTAGGCATGCGAGTGAGTGGTAGAAGCAGGAACAACTGGTTCAGCTAACGAACTTTGACCCCTTTGATCCTACCAACCAGGCAAGCTTTAGCTTGTTTGGTTTGTGCGGCACAGGTTGGTATGTAATCGCTAAAGCGAAGATTTTGGGGAGAAGGCAGAAGTGAAATCCCGAAGAATGCCGGATGGAAGAAGGTGGGGAGTGAAGGAGGTCATCACTATCAGTAGTCACGCAAAAAGTAGCTACGACGCCCTTTGCCGAAGGGGCTTCCAAGCACTGAGATCGCGGAGTGATGCGCGCTTCATTAATAGGAGTTATACACTTACTAGAGCAGCGAGGAGCTACAAAAGAAAAGAGATCGCCAGAGGGAGCAATCCACCTAGTATGAACGAATCGTTCGACTATCACCTGGTCACTCAATTCTATTAATGCCATCATTGCGATTGAAGGAGAGTGGGGAAGGAATCCTATCTCCAAAAGCAACTCAAATTGTAACTGGATCTGGGGAAGGGGAAATAGCACTCGCTGGAAGGGACGACTACTGCAATAAGAAGTGCTGATACTATCTTTATTAGATAGGGGAAAGTAAAGGCGTGAAAACGAATCTGCTATCCTAAAATCAAGCTAAGATGCCTAGATAGAGCACTATTCATTAGAAGAGCCAGAGCCCCTTACTTAATCTCTAGCTAAGAAGGATTCCCCGGAGAAGGAATGGAAGGCGATGTAACATAACTTGAGGGAGAAAGAGACTTACATTGGATAGCCATAAACTGGAATGATACTGCCTGGCTTGAAGGAAACTCTGACAAAGACCTGGATAAACCATATCCTGAGCTAGCTTCCTTTGCCCTTCACCTAGATGGATGAACTGGATTTGACTTCCTCTTTTTTGAGTGGGAACATCCAGAACTCTAACTAGATCTTAAACTCCAACCCAGAAACAACAGGGTTTACCATTTTTCTTTATTCTGCAATTGAACTTGTTTAAGAACTAGAAATGCAAGGCATGACTGAGAGAAGAAATAGAATTGGATTCGATCCTATGGAATTTGACCCTTTCTCTTGCAGATGCCCTTTCAAGCCGGATTTTTTGAATTTCATTTCCTAGTCAAATACAGAGAAGGGGCTATCAATAAGAAAGCTAGCTTGCAACCAATTATAGTCAAGAGAAAGAATAGAAAGCCTTATCCGCCTATCGACCTTAGCAAGCAAGCTTGATTTACAAATCAAATAGGTAGTTTACTTGCTTACTCAAGAGAGTTAGGATTGAACTATCCTAGCGAGTTTAGCCTTCTTCCCTTGATTCATTCCTTCCTTCAGGCAAGGAGCTAGCTATCGAATAAGGGAGAAGACTGTGATTTGACTTAGCTAGAAGGCCAATATAAATCCTTATCCTAAAAGGCTTCCGCTCCTTCAAAGGCGAGTTTGAAGATAGAGTAGACCTTTGCTCTATGTAAGAAGAAATGGAAGATTCCATATCATTCCTGGTGTACAACACCTCAAAGAAAGCAGGCGCAAAAGGTCAAGAGGATAGGAACGAGCTCTATCTTATGGACATGGCATCGTGAGAGCATCGAGGTCAGCAGCATCTAATCAAATGACTTTTTTCCCTAAAGAGTAAGACGATATGGGAGTGCATTTTTCTGCCCTTCTTCGTATTCTTCGTTATCTGCATGGTACATCATCTCGTGGATTAAAAAATCCTTCTTCATCATCCCATAATGCAAGCAAGCATGTAAGCATGTAAACAACCTTAATGCTTTGTCTGTCGAGGACTCATCGGCTAAGAAAGTGTAAGTGAATTATAGAAGAAGAAGATCGCTTATTTCGAAACCAGAGGTCAAGGGTTTTGTCGCCTCTTTGTACTCTACCAAACCGACAGCCGAAAAATCCTTTCGACATCGTGTCATTATACATAATCTTTCTAGTGATCAACCGCCCTATACAGTTGAGTAGAATAGGAAATAGGAGAACCATCACTATAGCTATAGCAGCTCTAGCCCTTGACTAAAAACCAAGAAAAAGACTAAAAAATGCCTTTTAGCTCTTGTTCGAGTTCTTCCTTGATGACCGGAAGGGGATATTGAAGTATACTCGTAGAATTTCGAGTTGGAACTAACTTATAGTCTCGGTCTCGTCTCACAGCAAGCTGTGTGGTTTAATCCTAGCTATAGGTCCTTCATCCATTAGTTGGTATTCCGTTAGCAGTTCACCAAGTGAACGGGTTCAGTAGGGCTCCTTCACGGAGTTAGTGAGGCGACTGAACGAAGGAAAAGTCTCTCCCACTGACTGACGGCGCTCCACTAAGGGACTTCGAGCCAGAAAAAAAAACAAACTGTTTACTGATGGGACGAGACGAAAAAGATCTTTGGCTTTTGAGTATTCACCTTCTTCCCTCCCGACATGATGTCTCCGGTGTTATCGACTTGTTCTCCCGAGAATCGACTTCATTTGGTTTGAAATGGAATCTATTCCGGAAAAAGAGAAAAAAATGATAAGACTGACCGAATTATCATATTATTATTATTATTTCTGATTGAGAAATCGATAAAAAAAAGGAAATGGCATCTTGTATTGTATATATGCAAAGTAATCCGGATTAGGGATAAGCAGTTTTGCAAGAGGTCCCTATGAGACAGGTCTGGGTCAGAGTCGCTCAGAATAAATTAGGAGGATCCTAAATATGATATGGGGATATAGGGCTCATCAGCTAATGGAGAAGTTGATTTACAAGCGACCATTTATATTATATAAAGTACGAACGAAAGCTAAGACCTTTCCCCAACTGGTTCGTTTACTTCGAGAGAGAGAAAACTATTCCTACAGCTTTTTTTAGAATACAATACAGAGCTTGAGCCTGACAATAAGCTTGACTTCAAAGACTTTAAAGAAATTTCTCTATGATATGCTTTCTAGGAAGTAGAAGTCCTAGAACCCTTTACCGTGACGGAAGAAAGACGAATCTTTGTACATTCCACATCAAACTCATCGTATTGAGAGTTCCATCCCAACCCATCATATTCAGCATGTCCGTGTAAAACCAACCAGTTCTAGCAGTATAAAAAAAACTGGATATCAAAGACGCGAGTCAACCTCCTTTTTATCTCCTTTTAGTGTTAGTGGCCAAAATTCTCCTTGCCTTTCATTGTTTGATCGAGCTGATAGCGTGCATGGCCTTGAGCGAGTGTATTGACTATAGAGCATACCAACACCGAGCATATAGGCTTGTAAGTGAGCGCATTTGCTCGAGCGAACGTATTTCTTATCTTTTTCTTTGGCTAGTCCCCGAAAATGCCTGTTTTTTGAGAAAGTTGGGATTCTCTTCCTGATTTGTTCGATTCTTGATATAGTCAAAGTAGACTCAGTGGCTGTTTCTAAGGAAGATCGAGGAGGACCGCTGGTGTCTCGACGACTAAGGGAGAAGAAGCAAGTGTCAGCTTCATTGTGCGTTCCGGTTTGGGTATTCTTTTTTTTAATGGATGGACTATCGCGATGGTACAACAACCTTCGCTCTAGTCGACTCTTAGAAATTAGCCTTTTCGGGGAGTTGGTTTTAGTGGTCCAACCTGGTATATGTTATAAAATGAATCTTTTCAGTCTCAGCTCCTTACCTATCCATTGAATGTCAGGCCATATACCTTCTCTCTTGCTTCCATGTTCCGTCTACGCCGACAAGGCATTAGCCTCTTCGAAAGAAAGGAAGATGGATGCCCAAACCCTCTATTCCACTTTTGTATGTATAGCTGTAGGATTGAACAATCCGCTTCTTCCGCCCACCAACCCTTGATGAGCTAGCCGAGCAGATTTAAGGGATTCCGCTTGAAGAAGATGAAAGAGCAGAAGCTTGGAGAGAAATATGAAAGTTCTTTCTTTCACCTGGCTTGAGGAAATGACCTGACTTCCGGATCTCCTAAAACCAAACAGTATTCCTTTCTTTTTCTTATGGAGAATATCCCAGAGGGAGCCCTGATCAAGAGCGACTGTGTCAAAATCAAAGTTGGAATCGCTTCAAGCACACTACTAAGAATGAATACGATCGGCAGGCGTAGGACAGGAAGAGCAGAACGCATCTTTCACGGATTTGATGATAGCTCGTGCAATCAACGAAAAAAGCCTTCTCCATACTTGTTCCAAGTAAGTGAATTGGCATTACCTTAGTAAGCTAGCTTTCTAAGCTAAGCAAGCCTGGTTCTCCAGGTACTGCGGTAGGACGTGGATCGATCATGACGAGAATGGGCTTTTCCGTAATGTAATAGAAGAATCACAGTTCTCTCTATAGACTAGAGACTATCTACTTTGAGAATCTCATACTTAATAGCTTATTGATTGCGTGCGTGCTGTGAAAGTTTCAAATTGATGAAGGTGGGGTCATGGATGGAAGAATTGGGCTCGAGTCCCATAGCCCCGACGCGGCTCCCCCTGCGCCTGTGGAACAAGTTATCCCACCTTTACTAGGTGACCCTGAGAGAATAGCTGCGTGACCGGCTCGGGATCAATTGTTTAATGGACGAGGAGTAGGAGGGAAGAACGAAATTCATGCTAGGTTGTGAGGGAATGCCTTCTTACTCTTGGAGAATCAACTGATAGTCTTTTCGACGAATCCACTGCTTGAGAATCTATCCCTTTTTTACCGAAACGGACATCCATATAAGAGTCTAAGGAATATGCCCACAATCGGGCGATAGACAGATATAATCCTACCAAACTTAGAGAAAGTCTTATTGCCCTAGAAGCCAAAACTCTTAACTAACTCTTAGGCGAAAGGCTTCCATGCTGAAGAGCCTGGTATGAAAGAAAGCTAGAACTCCGAGTACAGACAGAGAGAGGGAGATATTGTCTTATATAAAATAGGCTGTTAGGAAGAATCAGCTGCAGATGTTAGAAAGTGAACTGTACTGCTGCATTCCGTAGAATTCCGGGAATTGGAACTGGCAAAAGAGGAGACTTTTGCATACCTTACTTACTAAGAGACTTTCGAAAGACCAACTCTTTTCGGGTATTGGTTGGACTGGCTGAAAGAGGATGACTCCGCTGACCACTCGTACCTTTCTGTCGAGCCTTCCCCTAGGCTACTGGACTTTCAGACAGGAAAAAAAGAACAGAAACTTTCACGCGAGACTGGCTAGATAATAAAGCTTGAAACTGGAGCGAAGCAACTCGACTAAATCATAGGTTAGCTTCCTTAGAAGGTTCAACTAGCGCTTAGAGTTCGGTGCGAGGATCAACTCCGTACCCTTCCTTCAGATATTTACTGCTTTGCACGAGCTGAGACAGTGTAGATAGATCCGGATAAGGCAAAGACCACATTCCTACTGCTATAACTAAGACTGGAAATTCCCTCAAAGAAAAACAGACTTTTTGTTGCATCGATCGATTGGCTTAGAAGTTGGAACCTTCTTTTCTCAACTCAAATGCTTCGAGTTTAAGTTAGTGTTCATTGCTTACTTGTAAATAGATATTAGAAGTTTCTCCTAAGTGGGATAGAAGGAAGATAATAGCGGATTTCCCACAAAATGAATTCTACCAAAGCATTCTCCTTTGAATTAGACCGCTCGCGACCTATGTCAATCAAAGGAATGAATGGTTGACAGGCGATGGATAAAAAGAAGTGGAAGAAAGATGTGCGATTACCACTTCGATTAAAGAGTAAGGTACTTTCTACTTGAACTTCTAAGGTAATGCCAATTTGCTTAAGGGAGGTTCTTACTTGACTTAGGTGTGAAGATACCAGTACATACAAAGATAGAGGTAGCTTAGCTCCTTCGACGAGTTGGCTAGACTCTTATCGAAATTGCGTATATAAAGAAAAAGAGATTCTGAATGAATTGCGCGGTAAATGTTTTTGACTGAACCTCCCGTTGTTCTCTCTCCGATAGCACGCAGCCGATAAGAGAGACAGATAGAAAGTGTGCAGTGAAGGATGTTTCGTTGTAACCAGTCTTTCTTGGAAAAAGGGCTCAAACAATGCCTGTCCCATGCGTTGTTGGTCAACAACCAACCACCTATACAGACTTTAACCACCATTTCTAGAGGCTTGACGGAGTTCAGCTGTCTGGAGGGAAGAATTCAAAATCAAAACGTTCTTATGCCTCAACTGGATCAATTTACTTATTTCACACAATTCTTCTGGTCATGCCTTTTCTTCTTGACTTTCTATATTCTAATATGCAATGATAGAGATGGAGTACTTGGGATCAGCAGAATTCTAAAACTACGAAATCAACTGCTTTCACACCGGGGGAACAACATCCAAAGCAAGGACCCAAACAGTTTGCAAGATATCTTGAGAAAGGGTTTTAACACAGGTGTATCCTATATGTAC